AAAATGAAAATTGAAGATTTAGTTACGATTAGAAATAAACTCTCTATCTTTATCCATGGATTCCTTACTCATACTCATTCAATTGGAAGTATTGATCCAATTAAAAAAAAATTATGTTTCGTAATTTCATAATCCAATATCCAATTTTTCAATTTCTAATTGACTCTTGGATACAAATCACGAGAATGTATATTCTTCCTCGAATTTTTCATTGAGAGGTAAAGGCTTAAATCCTTTTTACGAGATAAAGTTTTTGATCGGAATGGGATATTAATCAAACCGAGGGACCCTTTAACTATTAAGGGATTAATAGAACGAATCACACTTTTACCACTAAACTATACCCGCTACAATGGGATTATTGTATATAAATCGACTTTTTGTCGAACAAGAGATTTTGTCGTAATCAAAAAAAAAAGATAGGATCAAAAAAGAATCATGCAAATTAGAGCGTTAACGAGAGGACTTAATGAGATTAGGAAAGGAGAACTCATTTAAATAAGTAAATACCAAGTCTTTTGCTGGAGTTTTTTGACGGATACAGGTTGACAAAACTATTTAAGCCGTAACATAAAAATGCATTGTTCAAAAATTCATAGTTCCCTTGTTTTCTTATCTTATTTTTTTTTTTATTTACGTTTACTTTACTTATTTTTTACTGAAAAAAAAAGGAATATAATAAAATTAAAGTAAATAAAAAATAAAGCTAAGAAATTTAGATAGGAACTGACATCTTGATTCTATATCAAAGGAATTGAGATAGTACTTCTTATGATTGTTTCAATATCAACAATAAGCATTTGTGTTTTCGAATTAAATAAATCATTTTAATTTGCTTCGTTGGAACAAAAGAGGCCCGGCTCAGCTAGGTACTGACCAGGCCAAGCCGTGTAAAGAAAAGGTTTCTTTGGACAAAATCAAAGAGGGCTTTTTTTATTTTATTTAGTTATAAATATTATTTATAAAAATAAAAATAAACTATATAAATAAACTAAAAAAAAAAAAAAGACTTTTTTCAAGCCTTATTTTGACTTATGTAACATAATAATTATCCTTTTTCAATTGGGGGAGAGATGGCTGAGTGGACTAAAGCGTCGGATTGCTAATCCGTTGTACGAGTTTTTCGTACCGAGGGTTCGAATCCCTCTCTTTCCGTTTTCGTCGATAACTTTCTTTTTCTTTTTATTTCCTTTCAAATTTTGAATTTTTCGCGATTTTTTTTTTTTTTTAAGTTATTTTATTTAATAGTTCAAATTAATAGTTAAAAATGTGAAATAGATAAAATCCTACTAAGAACATTTCAAAATCGAGTAAGAAGAACAAAAAACCTTATCTTAATTTAGTTTTTATTCTTCACGCCCAGGATTACGTCCTGGATCATTAGATAGGAATCCGAAGATGAATAGAGAGACAAAGAATATCACTACCGTGTAAACAAATAGTTTTAGAGTAAGCATTACACAATCTCCAAGATTATTTTTTTAGGAAAAAAGAGAATAGATTTTCCATTTGTATATTTGTATTTTATACCGCATACCCTACTATGTTTATGTTTATTTTATATTTTTATTTTGACACTAAGAAATAAACTAAAGTTCTTTTGATTTGAGATTAGAAAAGAATTTTCAAAAAAAAAATTCATTTTTAATTTAATATAAAGTTGTATTTTTTCATTACCAAAAATTTTCTTTCATACCCCAAATTGGGGAAGACTCCAAGAGGTCTTGCAATGGAAAAAGGTCAGAATAAGGAAATGAAACGTGGTGATCCCGACTTATTATGGCTATACCCTAATTTCAATATTTGAATCGAGGGTTCACATACTGTAAGACTTATCTGATCTTATCAATTGGTAAATTTTTTTTTCGAATAAATCATGAATTTGTCTAGGACAGTATTAAAAATCTCATCGAAAACTTACAGCAGCTTGCCAAACAAAAGCTAAGAGAAAAAATAGCACAGGTATTACTGGCATAACATCTACGATTGGATTTAAAAAAGCGTAGGCCTCGGGCAATTTGGCGACGAAAAAACTACTTGAATAAAGGACAGAATTAAGACAGATACAAATCAAACTAAATATATTAAGCATAAAAAACATTTTGTTCTTGAGGATAATTGTATTTATTTTGATTGAGTTATTAATAAGTTGAGTTATTGATATAAGGGAAAATGAATAAAAATAAATTAGATAGACCAAAAAAACTTCTTTGATTTGAACTCGCCCAATCAAAACTCCTTCAACTTCAACTCTCAAATCAAAAGTGAATAGAATAAATCATACTTTCATACAATATTTTAATTGAATTAGATGTAATGATCAATAAATTCATCAGTTTAATTCTATATTTACACATATCAAAATTCTATCAATAATCTAATTTTTTTTATAGATATTTATACTGAAGTTGACGAACAACCAATAACAATATTAGTGTTTATTAGTGTCAAATATAAATGGGGCGTGGCCAAGTGGTAAGGCAACGGGTTTTGGTCCCGCTATTCGGAGGTTCGAATCCTTCCGTCCCAGAACATATCCGTCCACACATCCAAAACAGTATAATAGTATCATATACTTAACCCATATAAATCATAGAATATATATGATATATATTATATCAGAATAAAGGTTACTTTTTTGAACAACCTTCTGTATTCTGTATATGTATAATATTGAAAAAATTTAATTCTTATTCTTAATGAATCTTCTCTGAATCATATCTTTTTCACAAGTTTAATGAGTTCAAATAACACGCAGATGTAATAGAATCTATTTGTGATCTATAAATGTTAAATATTGAACATAGAATAGCTATAATTTCTTTCAGTAACAGTAGTTTAGTCTATCTGACACATACAGATATCCCATAGTTTTTTATTTCAATTCTTTTTTTTCATACTCATTGAAAAAAAATAACAACCTAAATCTTCCTTTACATCATTCTTTATCCACTATTTCATTAAAAAAAAAATTGTATTTTTTTTTATCTATTTTTTTAATCATTGATGGTTTAATACAAATCTGGATTTATCTCTCTCGTATGATGATAAAATGCAATGTGGTCTTACTATAAAATTTTATTCAAATAATGATAAAAATTTCAATCAATTAAATTGATGATTTCTTAGGAGTTCTTAGTACTCGAAGAAGTGTGAAATTGGTGAATTTATCCTATCACTAGCAGGTTACTTGAAGATGCAGATTCAAAAAGAACTTATTTATTTGAATTTTATTTTTATTTCTAAATTTCTATTATTTAGTTTATAGTTTATTTTCTAATATTATAGATTTATATATTTTAATACTTATAAATATTTAGAAATATATGTATATATGTCTCTGGGGTTAAATTGAATTTTTGCTTAGACTTCTTCAGAAACTCTATTTCATATAGAAGGAAAAGATAAAGTATAGATTACTAGGGATCGATCGAACCAATGACTATTCATAATTCCATAATGGAATTAATTACATACTGGTTCCAAACTAAAGGAATGTTATGGTAAAACTTCGTTTAAAACGATGTGGTAGAAGGCAACGTGCGACTTGAAGGACACGATCCGCTGTGGATTCTTACATCCACCATTTTATATTATATAGGAATTATATAGGAATGAAAGTGCTTTTGGCTCGACATCGTTTGTTCACTATAACTCTCATTTTTTTTTGGGGGGGGTTGTGATATAAACCGTATCATATCGTACATGATGGAGCTCGAGCAGAACATATTGATTCGTTTTTCGGAGGCAAGAATCTAGGGTTAGTATCAATTAATAAATTCAGACAACTTTGTAAGTCTATTTTTGATATAGAAATCTAAAGGATCCAATTCAAGCAAGTTTCAAATTCAAAAGTAAAATTTTTTGGAATTGGTAAAACCCTTTCGCTCAAATCAAAAGTGTATTATACAGGAATCAACCATTCGTATGATTCTTTGATAGAAAGAAATCACAAAAAATGGTATGTTGCTGCCATTTTGAAACGATTAAAGATCACCGAAGTAATGTCTAAACCCAATGATTCAAGGCAAAGATAAAGGATCCTAGAACAAGGAAATACCGTTTTCAAGTGTCTCAACAACTAGAACTAGATTAAGATGAAGAATCAAAATAAATTCGAAAGGAGACATATACATATAAAAAAGGGATTAGAGACCGCTCAATAAATGAAATGTTTAAAAGGTTTTCTTTGCGAGTTATACAACTTGAGTTATGAGAGTGCAAATTCCAAATACGAAGAATTTTTTTTTTGTTGGGGAAAGAAAAAGAATAAGAAACAAAAACAAGTATTTAAATCATATGATAAAGAAAGAGACTTCTTGGTCTAATTGATTTGATGGTTTTATGGATCTATTTGACATTATAATTCTATACATAAACATAACTTGAATTTTCTTGAGCCGTACGAGGAGAAAACTTCTTATACGTTTCTCGGGGGGGTCTCTACATCTATCCCAATGAGCTATTTATCGAATTGTTGCAATTGATGTTCGATCCCGAAGAGAAGGAAGAGCTCTTCGGAAAGTGGGTTTTTATGATCCGATAAAGAATCAAACCTATTTAAACGTTCCTGTTATTCTATATTTCCTTGAAAAAGGCGCTCAGCCTACAGGAACTGTTCATGATATTTCAAAGAAGGCGGGGGTTTTTATGGAACTTCGCCTTAATCACCAAACAAAATTCAATTAATGAAATATATATATATAAATTAAAGAAGGTAAGGTGTGAATAATTTGTATAGAGTTTTGTATAATCTTTTCTTTGCTATTTTTTCTCCTTTTCAATTTATATCATATTTAATATATTTTTGCTACTATAGAATGTCGTCTTTTATAACGATAAAATTTTTTTTTATTGATGTAATAGATAGAAAAATATCGAGAGAATAAACAGTCTTAAATTTTTGATATTATTGTCATGTCAATGGGTGTTTTTCATTTTTCATTGGAATTCGATGAACAAAAAAAAAAGGTTAAGCTTGCTTTTTTTACTTTTACTTAATATTGATACTTATATTGATTGATATTAATTCAATAAACCCGGGATTTTTAGACTTCTTTTTTAATTTATTCATACGTCTACACTTTTTTGTATATATGTCGATTATATATGTAGTGCCAATCCAACATAAATTCTTAGTTTTTTTTTTCATTTTTTAATAAATTGAAAAATTTAATTAAATGAAAATTGAAATAATAATTTCAATTTAGAATCTTTTTTTCTATTTCTCCATTGTATTCTTTTCTCAACATTCATATTGACAACAGTGTATCAAATAAATATAATCCGATCATGAATAAATGAATCTATTTATCTCCGCCCCATAGATTTGATTTTATTTCATTCAAATAAAGGGTTCATTTGATTTGGTGTGATACAAGAAGTCTTTTTTTTTTTTATTAAAATAATAAATAATTAAAATAGAATATTATAATTCTATTTTAAAGTATAATAAGATATTAAAGTAGAATAATGGATAACATAAGAGACAAGAGTTGGTCTACAAATATTTTTATTTTCGTCGGATCTGTTCATTTTTCTTATGTTCATAATTGATTATGAATTTTTAGATTTTTGTTTTGCCTTTTTAAAATTTAAATGTTTTGATTTAGCCGTACTATTCAACCTCTTTATTTATTGGGATTCCGATTGTATCTATACATTCTAATTATTTTATTTTAGTTCGGGTTGCTAACTCAACGGTAGAGTACTCGGCTTTTAAGTGCGGCTAGCATCTTTTACACATTTGTATGAAGCAACGGATTCGTCTATACCATCGGTAGAGTTTGTAAGACCGCGACTGATCCTGAAAGGAATGAATGGAAAAAGCAGCATGTCGTATCAATAGAGAATTCTAAAAATATTTCATTCTTACCGTATAGGTCCAAAACCTTGTGTAAATTGTTTGAATTCTTGGCGCAGAACAAAATCCATTTAAAAAGCAAAGAAATAAAAACTAAATTTAAAGTTGTGTCGAGTAAATAAATGGATAGAGCCTTACTATACGATAGGTTCCAATTATAGGGAAACAAAAAGTAACGAGCTCCTGTTCTTAATTTTTGAATAATTACCCGATCTAATTAAACGTTAAAAATAGATTAGTGCTTGACGCGGGAAAGGCTTTTCCCATGAGTGTATTATCAATCAATGTTTTATGAATCCTAACTATTAGCTATCTCCATTTCCATTATGTGGTGGAGATAAATGTGTAGAAGAAGGCAGTATATTGATAAAGAGATTTTTTTTTTCAAAATCAAAAGAGCGATTGGATTGCAAAAATAAAGGATTTCTAAACATTTTTTTATCCTAGAATGAACCTAAACCAATTAGGTGCAAAAAGAGAGGATAGAGAGTCCGTTGATGAGTCTTACCTTTTTCGAGGTATCGATCTTTTTTCTTAATATCATACCTTGTTTTAACTGTATCGTACTATGTATCATTTGATAACCCAATAAAGCCCATCCTATTTTCGGTTCAAATCTAATCTTAAATGGCGGAATTTCAAGGATATTTAGAACTAGATAGATCTTGGAAACATGACCTCCTATACCCACTTATCTTTCGGGAGTATATTTATGTATTTGCTCATGATCTTGGTTTAAATAGATCGAATTTGTTGGAAAATGTAGGTTATGACAATAAATCTAGTTTACTAATTGTAAAACGTTTAATTTCTCGAATGTATCAACAGAATCATTTTATTATTTCCGCTAACGATTCGAACCAAAATCAACTTTTTGGGTACAATAAGAATTTGTATTCTCAAATGATATCAGAGGGATTTGCAGTCATTGTGGAAATTCCATTTTCCCTACGATTAGTATCTTCCTTAAAGGGGACAGAAATCGTAAAATATTATAATTTACGATCAATTCATTCAATATTTCCTTTTTTAGAGGACAAATTCTCACAGTTAAATTATGTATCAGATGTATTAATACCCTACCCGATTCATCTGGAAATCTTAGTTCAAACCCTTCGCTACTGGGTAAAAGATGCCTCCTCTTTGCATTTATTACGGTTTTTTCTTCACGACTATTATAATTGGAATACTCTTATTATTCCAAATAAATATATTTCTATTTTTTCAAAAAGTAATCCAAGATTATTCTTGTTCCTATATAATTCTCATGTTTGCGAATACGAATCTATCTTACTCTTTCTACGTAACCAATCTTCTCATTTACGATTAACATCTTCTGGGGGTTTTTTTGAGCGAATATATTTCTATGGAAAAATAAAACATCCCGTAGAAGAAGTCTTTGCTAATGATTCTCCGACTAGCTTATGGTTCCTCGAGGATCTCTTCATGCATTATGTTAGATATCAAGGAAAATCAATTCTGGCTTCAAAGGATACGCCTCTTTTCATGAATAAATGGAAATATTACCTTGTCCTTTTATGGCAATGTCATTTTTATGTGTGGTCTCAACCAGGAAGGATGTATATAAACCAATTATGCAAACATTCCTTCAGCTTTTTGGGCTATCTTTCAAGTAT